TCATAAAAAATTCTCTTAGGACCCATTTTAACAAATGAATTAATTAAGTTCAAATTTTGAAAAGATGAATAAACAGGTTTATATAAAAAAAATGCTATCAATATTCCGAAAGAGGCTATACTGACTGAAAAAACTGCATCTTTAGAAAATTCATACCAATCTATTAAATTGTTTGAATTTTTATGTAAAAGATTTATAGACGGGGTTAGCCATTTGGTTAATATATCCACGTCTTGATTGAAAGGAATTCCTAAAAATCCAACGAACAAAGTAAATAGAATTAATATAATTATTGGAAATAACATAGTATTATCCGATTCATAAGGATACAAAGAACTCTTGGTATTGCCAAAATTCGGAATATAAAGAAAGGGTTGGATTGGATTTCTTACATTCTCATCAAATTTCTCAAATTTATATACTTGATTTGAATTTGAAAAAAAAGAAAGACGTTCATTCTTGTTCATTTTTAATAAATTTAGCAAAGGAAAGTTTTTTTTAGTTATTTTTGAACCTTCTTTACCCCATAGAGATATTGAATACAAGGGGGTATTCCTTTTTCCACTGTAATTTTGAAAATGAACGTTTAAATGTCCTTCAAAAGTAAGTAAATAAATCCGACACATATAAAATGCGGTTAATCCCGCCGTAGACCAAGCTATTATTGCAAAAATAGGTGAATACAACCAACTATCATTAAGGATTTCATCTTTGGACCAAAAACAAGCAAGGGGTGGAATACCGCAAAGAGAAAGTGTACCTAATAAAAAAGAATTTTTAGTAATTGGTACATGTTTTGTTAAACCTCCCATAAGTACCATGTTCTGGCTTTTTTCTGGACAATATCCAACAAGAGTTTCCATCGAATGAATAACAGATCCCGATCCTAAAAACAATAATGCTTTGGAATAAGCATGAGTAATCAAATGAAATAAAGCACTGCGATAAGACCCCATACCTAGAGCTAACATCATATAACCCAATTGAGACATTGTAGAATAGGCTAAACCCCTCTTAATGTCTTTTTGAGCAAGAGCTAAAGTAGCTCCTAAAAAAACTGTTATTATCCCTATAAAAGAGATAAAATTCATGATGTGGGGTATGACTATGAAAAGAGGCATAAGTCGAGCTACAAGAAAAATTCCTGCTGCTACCATCGTAGCAGCATGTATAAGAGCTGAAATAGGAGTCGGCCCTTCCATTGCATCAGGTAACCATACATGAAGGGGAAATTGTGCAGATTTAGCAATAGCACCGCCAAATAATAGAACAGCGCACAAAGTAACAAATAAAAAATTGACCTCATTAGTAGAAATCAAGTTATTTAATATTTGGAATAAATCGCGAAATTCGAAACTTCCTGTTACCCAATAAAACCCCAAAATGCCTAATAATAAACCAAAATCACCAACACGATTAGTTACAAACGCTTTTTGACAAGCCTTTGCTGCAACAGGTCGTGTGAACCAAAATCCTATTAATAGATACGAACACATTCCAACCAATTCCCAAAAAATATAAATTTGTATGAAATTTGAACTAGTAACTAATCCCAACATGGAAGTACTGAAAAAACTCATATAAGCAAAAAATCTCAGATATCCATGATCATGAGACATATAATTATCACTATAAATAAGAACTAAAATTCCAACAGTAGTGATTAATATTGACATAATAGAAGTAAGTGGATCGATTAAGTATCCGAATTCTAAAGAAAAATCATTATTGATAATCCAAGACCATACATATTGATAGACAGAACTGCTATTTATTTGCTGAATAGACAGATTCATGGAAAAAATCATGACTATACTTAACAATAAAACGCTCTGAAAAGCCCACATACGGCGAAGACTTTTTGTTGCCGTCGGAAAAAGAAGAAGTCCCACCCCTATTAACATAGGAACTGGAAGTGGAAGAAAAGGTATTATCCACGCATATTGATATGTCTGTTCCATAAAAAAAGTTTTTTATTCTTAATTAATTGTTTCCGATTCACCGGATCTTACCTCTTTCGAAAAAGTCACTAAAAAATAAGGATATGCACTAATTTATTAAATTTATTTAATAATTTTATATTAGTATTTATTTTGAGTCTTTTCAAAATCGTTTAAATATTCAAAACAAGAAGTTACAATTGGAGAAATGATATGACCAAGTGCCATATATAAAATATAAATAAAAAGAATATAAATATAAATAGGAAAATTTATATTATTACGAGAAATTCTCGTAATAATTAATAATCGTAATAATAATTAATAAAAATAATAAAACAAGCTTAAAAATTTAGGCTAAAAAGAGTACTGATGTTGATATGAATTATTATTATATGAATTATAGGATTAACTAAGGTCATTGGTCTAATGAAAAAACTCTTTATTTTAGTTACTTTATTTCAACTCATTAACTAATTCATTATGGGATTGATTGTTTTCCATTTCAATCAAAACAAATTATTAGTAAAGTTTAGAAGATTATAGATCTAAAATGAACTTTTTTTATCAAAAAAACGGATCTTTCTTACTAGTCTCATTCGAATTTGAAAATGGAATTTAGGTGTATTTTTTCTCAAGTTTTACTAAAAAAAGATTACTAAAAAAAGACTCACGTTTTTAGGCAAAAGTTTACAATCCTTTGAGGTATTTTATTACATGTAAATAAAGTATAGAATAGAATGACGAAAATAAAGGTCTTTTAGGCTCTTTATTTATTTTATTAAGTTTGATTTCTATCACATAGCAAATTCTAAAGATATAACTTTGAGATATAAACAACGAGAATTAAGAGTTCCAAACCAAAAATTTTTGGTTTTACGAATAGTGTATGGAATCAAAAATTTTTTATGTTATTTCGAGTCATTTTTGATCAAATTTTTACAGATATATCTATATTTCTTTTTTATGAAGAGAATCTTTTTTAGAGAAAAATAGATCATGAATAAGAAAAAATAATTGGTTTTGAACAATAGATGTCTTTCACATCCAACTATAACAATGAGTAACTTCTTCATTTTTAAATGGCAGTTCCAAAAAAACGTACTTCGATATCAAAAAAGCGTATTCGTAAAAATATTTGGAAAAGGAAAGGATATTGGGCAGCGTTAAAAGCTTTGTCATTAGGGAAATCTCTTTCTACCGGGAATTCAAAAAGTTTTTTTGTACGACAAACAACTAAGTCCTAAAAGATTGGAATAATCAGAATGGATTTGACTCAAAAAATTGGATCAGTAATTATCTATATCTATATTTGTTAATATCTATATCTATATTTCTATATTAAATAATAAAAGAATTGGCAGTCCTAGACTTTTAATCTTATCTTATTCTTTTCTTATAAGATAAAAATAAAAATTCTTGTATTTTCTGAAATCTAAAGAAATCAAAAATATTGTATTTTTATTTTTTTTAGTATATTTTCAATCAGATTTTGGTGGTGGGGAGTCTTATTTTCCCCATCGACCTTTACAATAATGATAATGAAAAATTTTTATCTTTCTCGGGAAGGGCAGATATAAGATTTTTAGTTAAAATTAATGAATTGTTGAAACTAATTGATTTCATGTTAAAAATTTTTGGATAACTTTCTTACTTCTTCATTTATTTACTATATGGAATATATTTATCATATATCTACAACTTTTAGTCCAATCAATAAAAAAACCTCATTGTTGAGATATTATGTACAAGTGTCAATTTGGAGTAGTCAAAAATAGACATATTTTAGATTCATTGATAAAATTTCTTTTTTTTTTCTGAAATCATCAGATAAAGCAGAAATAATAATAATTAATAATGACAATAATAATAAAAGTAAAAAATGAAAAAAAAAAAGTTTTTTTCGCGAGAATTCTCTAGTTGCAAGAATTCTATTTTTCTATTTTTGGCTAATACTAATATATTGGCTAATATATAAACTACTTGAATCTTTACTAAAAAAACTTATTTGAGTGAATTGACTTATTCAATCTCGACGATTGAATATAAATAGGCTATTATGAGTTCGAGCAAGCCGCTATGGTGAAATCGGTAGACACGCTGCTCTTAGGAAGCAGTGCTAGAGCATCTCGGTTCGAGTCCGAGTGGCGGCATGCCATCTTCTAAAAGAGATCCAATACATCCTATAATAAAAATAAATCAAATTCCCTATTTATATTTATTAATTAAATTTATATGGGGATTCCCCCCCCCTTTTTTTTTCATTTTTATGATATTTTCAACTTTAGAGCATATATTAACTCATATTTCCTTTTCTATTGTTTCAATTGTAATTACAATTCATTTGATAACCTTATTTGGCAATGAAATCATAACATATGATTCGTCAGAAAAGGGAATGATAGCTACTTTTTTATGTCTAACAGGATTATTGCTCACCCGTTGGATTTATTCGGGACATTTCCCGCTAAGTGATTTATATGAATCATTAATTTTTCTTTCATGGAGTTTCTCCCTTATTCATATAGTGCCTTATTTCAAAATAAGAAAAAATTATTTAACCACAATAACTGCTTCAAGTACTATTTTTACCCAAGGTTTTGCTACATCGGGTCTTTTAAATGAAATACGGAAACCCACAATATTAGTACCCGCTCTACAATCGGAATGGTTAATAATGCACGTAAGTATGATGATATTAAGCTATGCGGCTCTTCTTTGTGGATCATTATTATCAGTAGCACTTCTAGTCATTACATTTAGAAAGATTTTTTATAGTTCTAAAAGTAATAATTTATTAAAATTAAATGAGTCATTTTCGTTTGGTGAAATCCAATACAAGAATGAAAGAAACAATATTTTTTATGCTAAGAATTATTACAAGGCTCAATTGATTCAACAATTAGATTTTTGGAGTTATCGTGTGATTAGCCTAGGATTTATCTTTTTAACCATAGGTATTCTTTCAGGAGCAGTATGGGCTAATGAAGCATGGGGATCATATTGGAGTTGGGATCCAAAGGAAACTTGGGCCTTTATTACTTGGATCGTCTTCGCAAT